AGGATAAATCTGACCTCTTCCTCTGTTCCCGCCCACATATATGGGATATTTTAAGAAGTGAACGTCTTTCTTCGTGGCAGGGTCGGGGGAAAGAATGGGAAAGACGATTTCACTATATTTCTGACCGGGAACAGGACCTATCACAAGAATATTTTTTTTATTGGGACGATAATTCTGAAAAGACAGATTTCCCATCTTTTCTTTCACCTCGGGAGAAATACGATCGGGAGGGGCTAATTCGAATCCCTCGGGTAAAATAAGAACAGCCCCTACATTCAAAGCTCCCTTTTTACCATTAGCAAGAACTTGTTTTAGTTGCATATCATAAGGAATTCGAACAACTGCTTCAAATACAGTATCAGGAAGCACCGCTTGGGGGACTTCAATATCCACAGGCTTATTAGCTAAATGACAATTGGCACATACAATTCGTCCAGTTGCTTCTCGTGGATTTTCATAACCCTGCTGCGCAAAAATGGGATATGCATTTGAAATAGATGCTCGAGTTATTACATATATCATGATCGACACAGAAATGGATCGAGTCATCTGTTCCTTTACCCAAGAAAAAGTATTTCTATTTTGCATGGTCCAATCATTGATCTCGGAATTTCTACAATAAATTGGATAGGTAGCTAGTATAGTTCCCTATCCATGAGTCTGCCATTGTATTGAAATAATTGTACTGGAATCTAGGACGAATACCTTGAACAGGTAGAAGTATAAAGAATAAATAAGATTGAAAATGCTTTCTTTATACATGAAGAAAAATTCTGATTTGATTGATATCAGGAAATCAAATTAGTTCTTCATTCATTCATTGAATGATAAATTACTACAAGCGAAGGAGATACACGATTTAAAAAATGGAAAATCCAATATTTCACAATTGTATCTAAAATAACTGGAAAAGTAGAAACAAGACCAGATATAATTTGATCGTTATGCGCCAATCCAAAATCGTTGTAGATCGAACCAATCATTAGTTCCCAACCATGGGTCGAGTGAAATCCGATCCATAAATCAGTAACTAAAAGAATCGAAAAAGCTTTGATTGTGTCACTTAAATTATATATAAATTCCTGAACCCAAGAATTAAGAATGATAAGTTCTTCATTACCCAGAACAAAATAACCACTTAGAATAGCGAAACAGATTATATTTGTCGAGAAATGCAAAATGATCTGGAGATGATATTCATTGTGTGTTTTGACCAATTGTATCGTTTCCTTGTGTATTCCTATACGAAGCTTTTTTATATGTGTCTCTGGGTATTCCTTTATCATTTCGTCCAACAAGAATAGTTCTTCTAATTCTATAAATTTTTCTAGAACATTTTTCTCTTGAATATCATTCAAAAAAGTTTCGGATTGCCTAGTATTCCACCAATTAGTAACCCAAGGTTCTAGACTTTTATTAAATGAGAGAGAGACCCACCAGGGCAAAAATACTATAGATGCAAGATATGGAAAGGAAATCAATGCTTTCTTTTTTTTCATTTTTTATATGTGAATTGTTAATGAACTGCTTCATCTGTCGACTCTACCTGATCTGATATTTCTTTAAAGCACGAGTTTCTAACAAGGTATCGAACCGATAATCTATTCCCATTTTTTTGTAATAATTTAGTCCTTGGATCTCTAAGGAATATAGAAATGGAATAAAGGTTCTTTTCGGATGAAAAAGAAAAAATGAAGTAAATATTATTTCCAAATATCTCAATGGGGTAAATTCGAACCAATTTCATCTTCATTTGTTCCTTTTCGATAAATACTCGAAAAACCATTTTGAAGTAACAAATATTAGTTGGATTTCAAGACGAAAAAATTCCCCACGGATTAATTAATTATTTCGAAATTTTAACTGTCTAATCACAGCACTGGAATAACAATTTCCAATCTTGGGCTTAAAAAGATGAATTCTTTATTACGAAATAAATGTTAAGATATTTGATGAATCTATAGACTTTTTAGATTTTTTACTAGTATAAAATGGAGGTTCATATCAAAATACTTCAATTGGTACACGCAAGAAATAAGCCAATTCGGCAGCTTTTTGTTCAATTTCTCGTGGAGTAAAATTCTCATCAGTACGAGTCAAGGGGACCGTCCCCTGGCCTCTGATTTCCATATAAAGAACACGACGAGGAAAAATACCTTCTTTAACCTCCATTCTGATTGATTGGATATCTCTCATAAAGAAGCGAAGGAAGATGCGACGATTTATTCCAGGAAATCCCCAACGAAAAATACACATTATTCCTTCTTTTCTGTCAAATCGGTCATAACCACTACCCACATTCCACGAAATTGTACACCACAAATAGGAACTAATGAATAGACCCGCAATCCCATAGAAAGACATCACGATACCCTGTGGAAAAAAAATTATTTGCTGAGACGGAAATACGGATATTAGATTCCTGCCAAGATAACTGGAAGTTCCAACCACTAAGAATCCTAGTGAACCTAAAAAAAGGATACAGGCCCAGCAAAAATTACTTGTTTTTCGAGACCCTGTTATAAGTTCTATCCATATATGTTCTGATCGCCAGTTCATACTATACTAGATCCAGTTGTATTCGATTGGAATTGAGAGAATAACCCAAATGAATTTTATTTTACTTTTCTTGATCCCGAAGGAACTTTCATCAACTAGCACTATTCTGATGTGAACCATTAGGAGTAATTGGTTAGATACATTAACTTTCTATTTCAAATATTAGTTGATCATTTTTAACCAACTATACCTGCATTGCATATACACGCATTTATGCAGATATCATGTATCTGCACCCGCACATATAAGAGTTCTTTCATTTATGGTTCGGAAAAAGTCGCATATTGTATCATATTACACTAAATAAATATCTGTATTATGATCCAGTGTTGAAATAAATTGATGAGATTTGGTCCCATCGGATCTAGACAATCTTATTTTTTTGGACATGAAGAAATAAAGAAGCCATTGCAATTGCCGGAAATACTAGGCCCACTAAAGGAACAAAAATAGAGGGTAAGTTAAGATCTGTCATAGAATGGGTACCTCGATTTAATATTTGTACCTATATTTAATATTTATACCTATTATAAATATATCTTATGATAAGTATATCTATTATAAATAATATGTAAGTAGTTAATAAGTGCAAGGAACGTGGAACTAAATTAAGTGTACCTATTCATCTTTCTACACGAATATGTATGATAATCCGTTTTAATAAATTTGATTATTCTTCTCCCATCCTTATCTTTTTTCTATCTTTCTGATAATTTTTAATAATGAGTTTCTTATGAAAATGAAAGAGCTTATTATAAGTTCGCGACTCTAACTAATCTGATCTAAAAAGCAGGGATTCATAGTAAAAAATGGGGGTTCTCGGTAGATATAGAAATTTCTTCTATTCTATATTTTCTATTTCTTTTCTATTTTATTTCGATATTTTTTTATTTATTTAGATTTAATTCAAGGGAAAGAAACCGTGGAGCTGAAATAACTCACTCAGAACACCTTTTAAAAGATTACGTGGTACGATTGGGTCGAATAAGCCCTTATGGAATGAATATTCAGCCGCTTGTGAACCCTCGGGTACTGTTTTATTCAATGTTTGTTCAATTACTCTTTTACCCGCAAATGCAATGTAGGCATTAGGTTCAGCAATAATGACATCTCCCAACATACCAAAACTGGCCGTTACTCCACCGGTTGTAGGAGATGTAAGGATTGATACATAGAATAACTTTTTATTTAATTGATAATTATATGAAGCAGAAGATATTTTAGCCATTTGCATCAAGCTCAAACTCCCTTCTTGCATGCGTGCTCCTCCAGAAGCACACACAATAATGACAGGTAGAGATCGATTAGTAGCATACTCGATCAAACGAGTGACTTTCTCACCTACTACGGATCCCATACTACCTCCCATGAACTGAAAATCCATAACCCCAATTGCTATGGGGATACCATTTAGTTGACCTATGCCTGTTTGAACAGCTTCAGTTAATCCTGTCTTTCTTTGATAAGAATCAATACGATCTCTATAGGGTTCCTCCTCTGAATGAAATCCAATGGGGTCCATAGAGACCATATCTTCATCCATAGGATCCCAAGTGCCCGGATCAATCAAAAGTTCGATTCTATCTGAACTACTAATTTTCAAATGATATCCACACTGTTCACAAATATTCATTTTTGACCTAAAAAATTTTTTATAATTTAGTCCATAACAATTTTCGCATTGAACCCATAAATGTCTGTATTTTTTATTTATATCGAAATCATTAGATCTTCCTCTTATATTGAAATCACTACCCTTATTACTAGTTCTTATACTAGAACTCCCACTTTTACTACCACTTATAGTTTCAGTACAAATGAAACTATAAATGTAACTGTCACTGTAATTGTAGGTACTACCAGAAATGTAACTATGAATACTGGCTTCAAAACGAAGATAACTATCAATGCAACTATTAATGTGATTATTCCAACTAGATTGAAGATCATACATGGAATCATCATGGTAGTAATTATTACTCTTAAACCCACTATTCAAATAACTAGAATAAAAACTTTCTAGTTCATCACTCGGAAAAAAACTATCATTATTAATCTCAAAAATCTGATTTTCAATATCAAAATATACGGAATAGCTGTCACCATTACTATCCCTGACTAAAAAAGTGTCATCAGAGATCATCCAAATATCCCTGATATCACTCCAACTAGGAATATTTTTCTCCGTATCATTTAGAATGGGTTCCTTATTTCCACTGGTATGTCCAATAGCAGCAAGACTATCCATTGATTTACTTAGCCCACATCTATATTCTAACTTCTCGTTAGACAACATCGAATTGAACCACCATTTTTCCATAGAGTCTTCCTACCCCCTATTTGATGAAAATATCATGGATGAATAGTCATTCGATGAATAATCATTTTACTATTTTATTTCCTATCGGGATTAAGTGTATGATCCAATCCTTAGGATTGTT